AGCAAGAGCTAACGTGGCTCCTAAGAGTACTGTTATTATACCTATCAAAGATATTATATACATTATAGAAGGGATAACTATAAAAAGAGGAAGAAGACGAGCTACAAGAAAAATTCCCGCCGCTACCATAGTAGCAGCATGTATAAGAGCCGAAATAGGAGTAGGGCCCTCCATGGCATCAGGTAACCATACATGAAGAGGAAATTGTGCGGATTTAGCAACAGGACCCACAAATAATAGAAATGCACACAAAGTAAGGAATAAGAGATTTACTCTATTATTTAAAATTAAATTATTGACTATTTCGAACAAATCCTGAAATTCGAAACTGCCAGTTATCCAATAAAGACCTAAAATTCCTAATAATAAACCAAAATCCCCTACACGATTAGTTACAAAAGCTTTTTGACAAGCATTCGCTGCAATAGGTCGTGTGAACCAAAAACCTATTAATAAATACGAACACATTCCAACTAATTCCCAAAAAAAATAAACTTGGATCAAATTAGAACTAGTAACTAATCCTAACATTGAAGTATTAAAAAAACCCATATAAGCAAAAAACCTCAGATATCCTTGATCATGAGACATATAATTGTCACTATAAATCAGAACCAAAATCCCAACAGTTGTAATTAATATTGACATAATAGAAGTAAGTGGATCAATAAAGTAACCGAACTCAAAAGAAAATTCATTATTTATGGTCCAAGACCATACATTTTGATGAATGCAACTTAGAAAAATTTGTTGAATAAATAGATAGACTGAAAAGATCATAACTATACTTAACAAAAAAATACTCAGAAAAGTCCACATACGGCGAAGGTTTTTTGTTGCTGTCGGAAAAAGGAGAAGTCCAACTCCTAGTAAAATAGGTACTGGAAGTGGAATGAAAGGGATGATCCATGAATATTGATATGTATGTTCCATAAAATAAAAAATCCTTTTTATTTTATTCTTAAATTTATTATTTCTTATTCACTGGTTTGTATATATATATTTTTCAAAGGGGACAATAAAAAAGCACGCGATTTCAAACCTAAATAGAAATTTTTTCGAATTAGTCTAACCCTTCATAAATCTTTGAAAAGAAATATATATTCAAATCAAAACATTAGAAGTGAGTAAATAATATTACTAAGTTACTGTCAAAAAAAATTATTTGTCTTTTTTTTATTACTACTAAATAAAATTTTGATTTTATGCAGATACAGAAAAAGTGAATTATAATTCCGTATTACAATAATTTATATACATATATTAAGAATAGAACAAAGATTTACATGACAAAAAAATACTTAATATTAATTATATAATAAAAAAACTTTACCTAAAATAAAGTTATTTTAGTTTGATTATTTAGAATTATTAAGGAATGAATTTGAATTATGGAATTTAGTGATTGTCTTCCAGTACACTAAGTTAGCTTTTTTTTTATTTGCAAGAAAGATTATTATAATCGATATTTTGTTACAACGGATTTCAAACGTTAAATAAAAAAATTGAATAACCAAATTTTATAAAAAAAAAGTAAAAAACAGTTGGGTTTTAAATTTTTGAATGGCTTTTTTGTTTTGAAAATAATATATAATAAAATTTGAAAGAAAAAAATAACTCGATATGGAGTACGAAAGAATAGAATAATAAATGTCTTTGACATCCAATTATACCACTGAAAAACTTTTTTTTTCATTTTCTAATGGCAGTTCCAAAAAAACGTACTTCTATCTCGAAAAAGCGTATTCGTAAAAAAATTTGGAAAAGGAAGGGATATTGGACATCGTTGAAAGCTTTTTCGTTAGGGAAATCACTTTCTACAGGTAATTCAAAAAGTTTTTTTGTACAACAAAATAAATAAAAAACACTATAATAATTAGAATTTGCCTAACTGACAAACAAATTTTTTAGAATACATATAAAAAAAAGAGGAACCAAAAGAGGAAAAAAAAAGACAATATATAGATAAAAAAAGGAACCTTTTTTTTTAGTTCCAAAAAAGGGATTCTTATTTTCCCCATCACTACCTTGATGCAATAATAAATAAAGATCTTTTATTTCCTCGTTAAGAGGAAATAAAAGATCTTTAAGCGAAATCTATAGGTTCTTCAAATTAATTTAAGTGAAAAAATTTTAACTTTATACCTTTAGTAATTATTAATTCTCTGAATTATTATATTCTTTACTTGGAATCAAATTGATAAAAGCATCTGTCCACAATAAGTGAATATTAGATAATAATAATAAATAATAATATATGATATGATTTTTAAGTGATCAAAAAATCTTATGTTTGTACAATATAAAAAGATGCATCAAAATAAATATTTTGATAATTTTTTTTTTCATTTCTCTTGAGCAATTAGGAAAATCTGATTTTATTTAAAATTTAATCTCGACGATTGAATCAAAACTTGTTAGTATTGTTTTGAACAAGTTGCCGCTATGGTGAAATTGGTAGACACGCTGCTCTTAGGAAGCAGTGCTAAAGCATCTCGGTTCGAGTCCGAGTAGCGGCATAAGATCTTATAAAAGAGATATTATAAGTTTTATAATGAAAATAATACCCGACTTTTTTTTCTAAAATCGGGTAAAACCTAGTATTAATTTATTAATTTTTAACAAATTTTTTATGATTTTTTCAATTTTAGAGCATATATTAACTCATATATCTTTTTCGGTCGTTTCAATTGTACTGACAATTTATTTTTTAACTTTATTAGTTAATTTAGATGAAATCATAGGATTTTTTGATTCATCAGATAAAGGAATCGTAATTACGTTTTTTGGTATAACAGGATTATTATTCACTCGTTGGATTTATTCAGGACATTTTCCATTAAGTAATTTATATGAATCATTAATTTTTCTTTCATGGGCTTTTTCAATTATTCATATGGTTTCCTATTTTAATAAAAAACAAAAAAATCACTTAAACGCAATAACTGCGCCAAGTGCTATTTTTATTCAGGGTTTTGCTACTTCAGGTCTTTTAAACAAAATGCCTCAGTCTGCAATATTAGTACCAGCTCTCCAGTCCCAGTGGTTAATGATGCACGTAAGTATGATGATATTAGGCTATGGCGCTCTGTTATGCGGATCATTATTATCAATAGCTCTTCTAGTGATTACATTTCGCAAAGTCGGACCTACTTTTTGGAAAAAGAATATAAAAAAAAATTTTTTATTAAATGAATTATTTTCTTTTGATGTACTTTACTACATAAATGAAAGAAATTCTATTTTACTACAACAAAACATTAATTTTAGTTTTTCTAGAAATTATTATAGGTATCAATTGATTGAACAATTAGATTATTGGAGTTTTCGTATTATTAGTCTTGGATTTATCTTTTTAACCGTCGGCATTCTTTCAGGAGCTGTATGGGCTAATGAGACATGGGGTTCATATTGGAACTGGGATCCAAAAGAAACTTGGGCATTTATTACTTGGACCATATTCGCAATTTATTTACATATTAAAACAAATAGGAATGTTAGGGGTATAAATTCTGCAATTGTGGCTTCGGTAGGTTTTCTTTTAATTTGGATATGCTATTTTGGCGTCAATCTTTTAGGAATAGGTTTACATAGTTATGGTTCATTTACATCGAATTAACTAAAACAGTAACAAAAAAAAGGAATCCAAATAAAAAAGAATAGCATCTATATCTAACTTCATATAAGTTAAGAAATCTAATTTCGTTTTAGTAGTAAATCATCAAGAACCTTTTGAATCAAGTAGTACAATGATTCAAAAGGTTCTCACAATACAAAGACCAAAGACTTCTGATTACAATTCAATTTAATGCTTTTTTTTATTTCCTGAAAACTATCCATAAAAATAATTAGATAAAATGGATTCGACCTTGTCACTTGCTAATGAGAGCACAAAATCAGGATAAATCCCAATACCAATTATGGGTAGAAGAATAGAGATTGAAAGAAATAACTCTCGGGGTCCAGAATCAAAAAAAGAATAGTTTTTGACATTAATTAACTTGTATCCATAGAACATTTGGCGTGACATAGATAATAAATATATAGGAGTTAATATCATTCCAATTGCCATTACAAAAATAATTAAAATTTTGGAAATTAAGAAATATTTTTGGCTGGTAATTATTCCAAAAAAAACAATTAATTCTGCAACAAAACCACTCATGCCCGGCAATGCAAGGGAAGCCATCGATAAGATAGTGAACATTGTAAATATTTTTGGAATGGAGATAGCCATTCCACCCATTTCATCAAGATAAACAAGCCGAATTCTATCATAACTCGTTCCTGCCAAGAAAAAAAGTGCAGCGCCAATAAATCCATGAGAGATTATTTGTAAAATAGCTCCATTAAGTCCAGGATCCGTTATAGAACCAATACCTATAATTATAAAACCCATATGAGATACAGAAGAATAGGCTATTCTCTTTTTTAAATTACGTTGACCGGGAGATGTTGAAGCTGCATAAATTATTTGGATTGTACCGACTACCATCAACCAAGGAGAAAACATAGAATGAGCGTGAGGTAATAATTCCATATTGATTCGAACCAACCCATATGCTCCCATTTTTAATAAGATTCCAGCGAGAAGCATACAGGTACTGTAATGTGCCTCACCGTGGGTGTCAGGTAACCAAGTATGTAAAGGTATAATCGGTGATTTGACGGCAAAAGCAATAAGAAATCCAATATAAAATAGTATTTCGAGTGTGACAGGATAGGATTGATTAGCTAATAGTTCTAAATTTAATGTTGGTTCGTTCGAACCATATAAACTTATACCTAAAACTCCTATTAATAAAAAAATAGAACTTCCTGCCGTGTATAAAATAAATTTTGTAGCTGAATACAGACGTTTCTTTCCACCCCACATGGATAAAAGTAGATAAACGGGAATTAATTCTAATTCCCACATGATGAAAAAAAGTAAAAGATCCCGACAAGAAAATGATCCTATTTGACCGCTGTACATTGCTAACATCAGGAAATGGAATAATCGGGAATCCCGAGTAACTGGAAAAGCCGCTAAAGTGGCTAAAGTAGTAATAAATCCCGTCAGTAAAATCGTTCCTATAGAAAGTCCATCTATTCCCATTCTCCAGTAAAAATCACAAAAATGGATCCATTTATAATCTTCGGACAGTTGAATTAATGGATCGTCCATTTTAAAATTATAACAAAAAGCGTAGGTCGTTAGAAGAAGTTCTAAGATACAAATGCATATAGTATACCATTTATTTACTTTATTTCCCCTATGCGGGAGAAATAACATTAACGAACCAGCAGATATTGGAAAAACAACAATTATTGTTAACCAAGGAAAATCATTCGTGGTAAAGACAAGATACACCAGGTCCAAAGAACGCGTACTCAAAAAAAAATATATAAATAAAAAAATATAATTTAACTTTTTTGAGTACGAGTACTTGTCAATAAAAAAAATAAAATGTATTCCAAATTTATTCAAATGAGGTTTTCAGTAACGTATCAATAAGCTAGACCCATACTTCGAGTTGTTTCATGCCATAAATAAACTCGAACGCTCAAAAAATCCGTGGGACAGGCGGATTCACATCTCTTACAACCAACACAGTCCTCGGTTCTTGGAGCGGAAGCTATTTGCTTAGCTTTACATCCATCCCAAGGTATCATTTCTAATACGTCTGTAGGGCATGCTCGGACACATTGAGTACATCCTATACAGGTATCATAAATTTTTACTGAATGTGACATAGGATCGAGAGTTTTTTGAATGTCATAAATTTTCAATCTAGTAAACTTCTAACTGAATGATATATTAAAATACTAGATGAAGCAATGATTTCCTTTAATAGAATTTTTGTAATGAATTCTGGCTCAATTGATAAAAAAATGGGGCTAAAATACTTTGATTTCTTAGATTTTCACAAATATAATATAGTAGGTTATAACCTATTATATATGCAAATTTCAATCTATAATTTTTTTTATGCTACTTATTTAATAAGGTCGATTGGTTGATGCGAGTTGATTTTCTGTTACGATAAATTGACGAGACTATAGCTAATCCAATAGCTGCTTCAGCGGCTGCAATTGCTATAACAAAAATGCAGAAAATATCCCCTTTTAGTTGGGAATTATCAAAAAAATCAGAAAATGTTACGAAATTCATATTAACTGCATTGAGTATAAGTTCAAGACACATAAGAGCCCTAACCATATTACGACTCGTGATCAATCCATAAAGACCAATCAAAAATAAATAGGCACTCAAAACAAGTACATGTTCGAGTATCATTCAGCAACTCCTTATCAATTTTGATTCATTTCAATATGAAAAATAATTCACCGGATTCAATCAACTAGAATATAACAACAAAGTACGAATAAAAACTATATTAGGTAAAAAAAATTTTCAAATATATATCAAATATAAAAATTGATATTTGAAATATGAAATAGTATTCAATCAAATTTAATTGAATGAACGGAAAAAAATATCATAACATACACAAAGTTTTCTTTGGTCTTTACTAATTAGAACGTTTTTTATTGACGAGCCACAGAAATTGCACCTATCAAAGCAACTAAAAGAATTATTGAAATGAGTTCAAATGGAAGAAAAAAATCTGTTGATAAATGAATTCCTATTTGTTGACTATTACTTATTAAATCTTGCTCTAGAATCTGGTTTAATCTTGTAGTCCAAATAACCCCGTACCATGACGTATCGAGAATAGTAGAAATTAATGAAAAAAGAATAGTTGTACAAACCAACGAAGTAATCCCATCCCCAACGGTCCACAGATTGAAATCCGTGGAATATTCTGAATCATTCATGAACATCACAGCAAATATGATTAAAACATTTATGGCCCCCACGTAAATAAGGAGTTGTGCAGCAGCTACAAAATGGGAATTTGATAGAATATACAATAAAGATATACAAACAAGAACAAATCCTAAGGAAAAGGCTGAAAATATTGGGTTGGGAAGTAATACCACTCCCAGACCTCCTACTAGAAGACCGGATCCCAGAAAAACTAAAAGAAAATCATGTATTGGTCCAGGCAAATCCATTATATTATTAAAATAAGAAAAAAATCGAAATCCTTTTCATGACCTTATTAATTTAACCGGGAAATTTTTTTTTAATATGTTTCTAATAGAAATATGTTTCTAATAGAGTGAAATTAGAATCTAATGGCTCTGAATTGATGTAGATACAATTATTAGATATTAGACAGTTTCTCTTTTTTTATTCTAAAGTGTATTTTCAACCTATATATTTCAAGAAAGTAATTACGAATATATTATATTAAAAGAATGAGCCTTAATACTTAATATTATTATATAAATCCAATACAAGTTTTGAATTAAATTCTTTATATAAATATAATTCAAAAATTGTGAATTCTTTTTTTAATCAAATTAATGGGTTTACCCATTTTTTGTTTGAGGTGAATTCAAAATTGTTCGAATAGTGTAATCGTCAATTACTGACATTGGTAAACGACCCAAAGCTATTTGATTATAATTCAATTCGTGACGATCATAAGTTGAAAATTCATATTCTTCAGTCATTGACAAACAATTTGTTGGACAATACTCAACACAATTACCACAAAATATACAAATTCCAAAATCAATACTGTAATTAAGCAATCGTTTTTTTCGAATATTAGTTTCCAATTTCCAATCAACAACAGGCAGATCTATAGGACATACTCGAACACATACTTCACAAGCAATGCATTTATCAAATTCAAAATGGATTCGACCACGGAAACGTTCCGATGTTATTAATTTTTCATAGGGATATTGAATAGTTACAGGTAAACGATTTGTGTGGGATAAGGTAATCATGAAACCTTGACCAATATACCTAGCAGCTCGTAGGGTTTGTTGACCATAATTCATGAACCCGGTTATCATAGGAAGCATATTGTAATTATCTATGAATAATTTTATCTTTGTTTCTTTCTCTTGTTTAAAACAAATAATGAATATGTTAGATTCATTTTCAATTTAGAGTGAAAAGAGTTGGAAAGAAGTTGTTAATAATAGATTACCAAGGGAAATAGGTAAAAGAAATTTCCATCCAAGATTTAATAGTTGATCCATTCTTAGCCTAGGTAAAGTCCATCTTGTTGCGATAGAAATGAACAAGAACAAATAAGTTTTAGCTAATGTAATAAAGATACCAATTGTTGTTCCAAAAATTTGATCCCTTTGAAATAGCTCCAGAATAGATATATACGGAATAGAAATATTCCAACCGCCTAAGTATAGAACTGTTACAAATAATGAGGAAATTAATAGATTTAGATAAGAAGCAACGTAAAATAAACCAAATTTGATACCTGAATATTCAGTTTGATAACCTGCTATTAATTCTTCTTCCGCTTCTGGTAAATCAAACGGTAACCTCTCACATTCTGCTAGGGAAGAAATTAGAAAAATGATAAAACCTATAGGTTGACGCCACAAATTCCATCCCCAAAAACCATATTTTGATTGTGCCTCAACTATATCAACTGTACTTAAACTGTTAGATAATCCTAGTCGGTGATAACATTACTATTTTCACCACTATTACAAAACCGTACATGAGGTCTTCGCCTCATACGGCTCCTCGAGGGCCATAAATAAATCTAAGGACCAGATTAGTATTATTTAGATGGATATGATGTGTTCTAAAATAGATTAAATATAAATATATCTGGGGTCCCGAATTATACCAATGGAATTCTGTCTGCTCAAATTCTAAGAATAAAAAAAAGCGCTTCGGAATTCATCTCATCCTTTACAAATTTTAATTTCTATTTGTTGAGTAATAACTTAATCCTTTAATAAAATACTCCTTGTAAAAATAAAAATAGGTATTTCAGCCCATCGTGTTTTTCTATTACGAAAAAGAATTAGACATCCTATTAGTTTATTATTCATGACAGAAATTCTATTTTATTTTCGAAATATATGAAAAAAAATATCCTTGTTTCGTTCCTATTCTTCTTTCTTTTTTAGAAAAAAAAGTTGGTGGACTTATAAAAAATAAAGGATTATTTCGTTTCTGATAGTCATTACATTTATCGGTGGATAGGAGCATACTCTGAATCGGAATCTTGGGGAGTACTGTCTGATCATTTCTACTAAGTTCAAGCCCCAATTAACCTTCTTTTTTTTATCTTATGTTATGCATAAATATCCTTTTCAATTTGGTTAATCTCTATTACAAATTCTTTGTGTATTTTGGTGTTTCTAACCATCCACTCACTTTTACCTAATTGCCGCTCACTTTGTAATACATGTATGTTAATCTATATAACTGATAGTGAAAACGTCATACGGTTAATATTTTAACCCGCTTCAAGCCAGGATGACTAATCAACCAACCTTGGGGTAAAGTGATTCTTATGCTTATGTTTATTTCCGTTTAACCTTTGTACATAGGAAATGAGACTCAATTTTTTTTTACTGCTAATTTCTGCGCAGTTTTTTTTCACTCATATATAACTATCAAATTCCTTTTATTTTTATTAAGATTAACCCGAAAGATAAATATATATATATATTCGGTTTTTTAACTTATTCGTCTAGAAGAAACGGAATAGTAAAAATAAACGTTTATGTTTCAACGAATCGCACGTAGAGATATTGATAAAACACATAGAGTTAATGGTATTTCATAACTAATCGATTGGGCAGCAGCTCGCAGACCACCTAAAAAAGAATATTTATTATTTGATCCATATCCTGACATAAGAAGTCCAATAGGAGCAATACTTGAGATGGCAATCCATAAAAAAATACCGATATTGAGATCCGCTAAAACAAGGTGATTGCTAAAGGGAATTACTGAATAACTTAGTAAAATTGAGATAACTGCTATAGATGGTCCAATACTAAATAAAGGAGTATTTCCTCTAGATGGACGAAGATTTTCTTTGAAAAGTAATTTTGTCCCGTCGGCTAGAGCTTGAAGAATTCCCAACGGGCCGGCGTATTCAGGTCCAATACGTTGTTGTATCCCTGCGGATATTTCTCTTTCTAACCACACAATTACTAGTACACCTGTTATGATTCCCAATACAAGAGAAAATATAGGGACAAATATCCATATGAGTCCGTAAACCTCTTTTAAAGATTCCAATCTAACAAAAGAATTTATAGTTTGTACTGCTGTTGCATAAATTATCATTTTAACGATCAACTTCTCCCATAATTATATCTATGCTACCGAGTATCGTCATAATATCAGCCAATTTCATTCTTTTAACTAGTTCAGGAAGAATTTGCAAATTAATAAAACCCGGTGGTCGGATTTTCCATCTCCAAGGAAAACCACTTTGATCTCCTATGAGAAAAATCCCCAATTCCCCTTTTGGAGCTTCAACTCTTACATAAAGTTCTTGTTTCGATAATTCAAAAGTAGGAGAAGGTTTTTTACTAATGAATCGATATTCAAAATCATTCCATTCTGGATTCCTTTTTCTATCAAAGCCTCTGCTTTCTAAATTCTCATAGGGACCCCCCGGAAGTCCTTCCAGAGCCTGTTGAATAATTTTTATCGATTCTGTCATTTCGCTAAGTCGTACTAAATAACGAGCTAATGAATCTCCTTGTTTTTGCCACTGAATTTCCCATTCAAATTCATCGTAAGACTCATAACGATCAACTTTACGAAGATCCCATGGTATTCCGGATGCGCGTAGCATGGGTCCGGATAAACCCCAATTTATTGCTTCTTCCCCACCAATAATCCCAACCCCTTCAACCCGTTCTAAAAAAATAGGATTTCGTGTAATCAGTTTTTGATATTCAACAACCTCTGTTAAAAAATAATCACAAAAATCCAAGCATTTATCTATCCAACCATAAGGTAAATCAGCCGCTATTCCTCCAATACGAAAAAAATTATGCATCATTCTCATACCGGTGGCAGCTTCGAATAGATCATATACAAATTCTCGTTCTCTGAAAATATAGAAAAAAGGGGTCTGTGCACCAATATCTGCCATAAAAGGGCCGAGCCATAACAGATGAGAAGCTATACGACTCAATTCCAGCATAATTACTCTGATATAGCTGGCCCTTTTAGGAACTTGAATATTTCCCAATTGTTCTGGTCCATTTACTGTTATTGCTTCTGTAAACATAGTCGCTAAATAATCCCATCGCGTTACATAAGGTAAATATTGTATAATTGCTCGGTTTTCTGCAATTTTTTCCATTCCTCTGTGTAAATAACCCAATATGGGTTCACAGTCAACAACATCCTCACCATCTAGAGTAACAATTAAGCGAAGAACACCATGCATGGATGGGTGGTGAGGTCCCATATTGACTATCATAAGATCTTTTCCTGTAACTGGTCTCTTCATAAGTTTTTCCTTGATTCGTTCTGGCATGAATTAGATTGCTGAAAAAGCAGTTTATCAAAAAATTCAAAATCTCAAAAATTAACTAATTCACTATTTTTGAATTTAACGAGTTTTTAATTCCCGAATATTCAACTGATTAATTAATTCTTTATAACGTACTCTATTTTTTTTTGACAAATAAGCCAGCAGTCGTTGACGTTTTCCCAGAATTTTTCGTAGACCCCTCTGAGATAAATAATCTTTTCTGTGCAATTCCAAATGTGAAGTAAGTCTTCGTATCTTATTAGTGAAACTGAATACTTGAAATTCAACAGATCCCCTGCTTTCTTCTTTTTTTTCTTGAAATGAAATGAATGCATTTTTTATCATAAAAAGAAATCCTTCCCTTTTTAATATGAATTGAAAGATATAAATTTTACTGATCAGTAATAATAATGGTAGTTTTTTTGTACAAGGATCTTAATTTAATTATCAACTTCTTAATTCTTCGTTTTATAAAAAAAATCTAAATTTAGATCTAAAAAAGGAGGATTCTGTTAATTTATTTATGGATCCGCTCTGATTGGTATCTATGTCATTGATTAAATTACTCTCATGTATAAAGATTTAATTTAAAACAATCCCTCATATTTGTGCATACAGTTGTTTTCATATACCGTAACTTATATATTATATATAGTAAAAAGGATCTATCATTAATGAATTGGAAATCGCGTATACATGTGTATTCTTATCATACTAAAATGATTTCCGTTAGTAGTATTAAACCAATAGCGATTCATACAAGCTAAATCTTCTAATCTAAAATTGGGCCAAAGAAAGGATTTTAATTTAATTAGGTTATTTTTATCCTTATCAAGATCTTTCTTTTTATGCAAAACTGTGGTCAAGTTTTGAATATTCTTATCAAATCTTGAATTTCTATCCCTCGCATTTTTTTTTTTTAAGTTGAAACAAATTAGAATTCGAAATTCTCTACGTCGTTTAGGGGATAGAATATTTTCAGGGACAAAGAAATCAGAATTATTTTTTTTTCTATTTACAGTTTTGTTTTGATATTTTGTAATGGATTTTTCAATTTTTTTTGTATCAATATAGCTTTTTTTTTTGTATCTTTTACTTATTTTTTGTTTATTTTTATGAACCAATGAAATACCTATGGTTCTATATATAATAAGTTGTCCATCGTTTTGTACAGACAAACGGACAGGTTCAATAATCAATATTCCTTTTTTCATTAATTTTGCAAAAGTGAAATTCTTCTCAATCATTAGAATGTCTAGGCTCATCTCCCCTCTTTCAATAGAAGATATCGCAATTTCGTTTGGATTTTTTAGTCTAACCAAGAGACAGTATACTTTTACATTATTGAGAATTTTTTGATTAAAAAAACAATTCCATCGCAATTGAAAACGCGAATATCTTGTGAGAAATAAATCAAGTTCCGCTTCTGTATTGCTTTTGTATTGTTTTTTATTTTTACGTTTTTTTATCGTCGATTCTGCATAATTTTCTTCAATATTTTTTTCTTGGTTTGATAGAGTTGATTCCGGATTTCTTTTTTTTTCTTTATCTGATTCAAGCTCTCTTTGACCGGCCGATTGTTTTTCTTCTTTATTTAGATTATAAAATCGAAGGGATTTTTTTTCATTTGATGGTATAAAACCTTTTTTCTTTTGAGTGATCTTTTTATTAACATTTATGTTTTCATTAAAATTGAAAAGAAGTAATTTGATTGGTATGACCCACGGTTTCATTTTATATGTACTAGAAAATAAGCAAAATTCTGGAAAGAAAAAAAATTCAAAATTTGTTATACCATGATTTAGTATTTCTTCATTCATTCCCATCCAATCAAAAAAGAAACTTTTTTGATTGGCAAGACCCGTCTTAGTTATTTTATCAATTCTTTGATAATTCTGAACTTTAGTATATTTTTTTTTACTCTTGGTATCAACCCAGGGCTCAATATTTACTTTTTTTGTAAACCAAAAGTTGATAATTCTCCAATCCAAATATTTTCTATGCCGAATTTCCCCTATACTCCGAATATTATATTTTTCTAGAAAACAAGAGACTAAACAATTATCTAGAGCAATGCCTATAGACATGTCAAAAATTTTTTCTGTAGAATGAATAGATTTGTAGCAAAAAAGATTATATATATAATCTTTTTTAAAATTATGTTTTGGATTTAATAACGAGTCGGCCTCAAAAAAATTTTGTTTTTTGTAATTATCAAATTTCTTTTTTTCATATGAATCCTCTTTGGTTAAACTTGGATTTAGAACTAGAGAGTCTTGGTTTATTTTCTTTTTCCATTTTTGGGTTACTAATCTAGCCCATGCAATCTGAGGTAAATTGTATTGATAATGACTTCGTAACCAGTTTTTCCATTGATTTACTTCGGAATTAAAAAAGGTTTTATCTTTCAATTCATAATGAAAGATTCCTTGTTCTTGAAAAAGATCCTTTATTTGATTCTTAACAAAAAAGGATGTTATGCATATGTTATATTCAAGAACAGCCTTTAATTTAGAAAAGTTACTAACTTGAATTTGTGATAATTTGTAAAATACATATGCTTGTGATAAAGAGCATAGGTCATAACTAATTTTTTTTTTATTGGATATTAAATTTTTTATAGTCGAAATAAAATAAATGGTATTTTTTTTTTTATTAGTTTTTTCTCTATTTTCTTCATTCTTGTAAATATATTTATCAAGAATTGTTTTTGTTGATTCAAAAAAAAGTTGTGTAGTAATTCTTGGAATATTAATGATACCTAGAAAAATAGTTATAGACAGTTGTTCGCTGCAAAATTTTATAAAAAAAATAGATTTCCGAATTAATCGGTTTTTTTTTCTTTTGAATGTCTGCCAATTTTTTTTTGATGACTCAATTATTTTAGAATCATAACGCAGTTTGTTACAACTATTAGTTAGGTTTTGTTTTTCTTTTGAAATTTCTTCTATTTGATTTCTGGTTGTCTTTATTCTATCAATCAAATTTTTTATTTTGTTTTCGCTGAGTGAAGAATTTGTCCACTCCATGGATTTATTTTGACCAGATAGTTCATGAATCATCTGATTACTCATTATTGAATCTTTTTGAGTTTCATTTAATTCATATATTTCTCTCGGGCCAAATAATGGAATTAGATTTCGTTTTGAAAGGTCTTTTATTTTTCCTTTTATAAAAAGAAAGTTTTTGAGAATCCATTTTTTAATTTCTTTTGCGACTTTTAGGAAAATTGTTGCTCTTTCTTTGAAAATCCTTAAAACCAGAAAAGACTTAGTTTTTAATTTTTTGATTCTTTTTTTGAATTCTTTAAAAATAGGTTCAAAAAAAGAAGGCTTTTTTTGGGCAGAACCAAACGGTAGTTCGGTTTCCATTCCCCAAACTGTTAAAAAACAAAAATCATTTTTTTCTCCTTTGTCTTTTGTTTTTTTTAGTCGAGCCTTCTGAGATGATTGAAATTTAGATTTATGCCAAGGTTTAAGATAAAAAGGAAATAGGATTTTTATCTGAATACCATCCGTTAACCAGTTTCTTGGAAATTCTGTTTCGGATAGTTGAACCCCATTATAAGTGCATTTAACATGCATTTCACGTTTCCAATCCTTTAAATCCT